CTTAATCTCCGATTCAATCTTCTCTAAATGTACGAAAGAAGAAAAAATCCGCAAGCTCTTCTTTGTTTTGTGGTGATAATACCAAAATATCAAGTTGGCTCAATCGTCTTTATGTCGATCCTTAGGGGCCTCTTGAATCCTCTTTTTACCTATTTTTTTTTTCTTTTTATTGTCTCTAATGTGGCTTTTTTCCTTTCTTAATTATTGACTTGATAGGAATTCTCTTGTTAAGACCCTATAGAATTGATTAAACCCTCAGATTCATACTAGAACCACGATGATTCAAGAAAAAATCATCAGTTAACCCAAGGATTCCCTGAGTAAGAACCGTTGGTTCATCACATATTCCATAAATTAGATAAAATGTCTAAAAAGAAAGATTTATTCTTTTTTTTTTTCAAACTGTTTGAAATTTTTTTCCGGGCACGAGGTCGAATATTAAGTATGAATCATAGTTCAAATATTTAGTAATCTAGTTCATATAGTTCGTGTTCCAGATACTCGAATAAATATCTGACGAAGTAGAGCCATCTCTAGGAAGGCGACAGACCTATTCTATGTACTATCAATAAAATCAATTATAACAAGTCGCACACTCATATTCCGGAAAGACAGAAAGAAAGAAATTCCACGATCGAACTACCAAAATAGACAAAATAGAATAGGCCAGAAATTCGAGTTCTAACTGATTGATTTTTTATTCAAAAGCCAAGACTTCGTGATTCTTATAGATTTAATTCATTGAAATTCCATCCAATAAAACGGAAGAATTGTAAATTTCCAAAATAATAGATAGAAATACCGCAAATAGGGCCATTGCGACACCCATCAAAGGAGTCGTTCCCCAGCCGGGAGCTACTTTACCATATTCCGAATTCAATGGTTTTAATAAACTCCCTACAGTAGTTCGTCTTGGACCCGATCTAGAACTGTTCTCAACAGTTTGTGTAGCCATAAATTATTTTATTCATTGAGATCTGTTGACTTTGTATACCATTCCGTTGTAAATAAACGATCTTATGATAGATCCGTTGGGGTCTTGAAATTATATAATCATAATGGAAACAGCAACCCTAGTCGCCATCTTTATATCTGGTTTACTTGTAAGTTTTACCGGGTACGCCTTATATACTGCTTTTGGGCAACCTTCTCAACAACTAAGAGATCCATTCGAGGAACACGGGGACTAGTTGAAGTTGAAGTAATGGGCCTCCCAATCTGGGGAGGCCCATTACTTCAATTGAGCTAATGCAAAATTATTTTATCTTTTTTGTTGGAACTTTAGGCGGTTCTCGGAAAAAAATAGCGAAAAAAATTATCCCTAGAGTCGAGACTAAAAGGAATGTATAAACCAATGCTTCCATAAATTCGATCGTGGTTTACAATTATAGCTTTCCTACCTGTTTGTTTTTTCTTTTTGGGAATCATCTCAAAAAATCAAGAATCAAAAAAGGCGGTGATTCAAATTAACTCCGTTACTCGATGTAAAATAAAATTCCCTCCAAAAAGAAAATAGAGATGAAAGATAGAAAAGGGGTCTTGTATCAGACTGCTTGTCTTTTTGTAGTCGGATCCCCCAGTTTTTGGAATGCTCCAAACTCTACTTGAGCATCCAAATCTGGGTCAATACCAGCAAAAACATCTCTGAACAAGGTCCTAGCACCATGCCAAATGTGTCCGAAAAAGAAGAGTAAAGCAAACGAAGCATGCCCAAAAGTAAACCAACCCCTTGGACTGCTACGAAAAACACCATCAGATTTCAAAGTCGCACGATCCAATTCAAAAATTTCACCCAATTGGGCACGTCTAGCATATTTTTTCACAGTAGCAGGATCACTATAACTGACTCCATTGAGTTCGCCGCCATAGAACTCAACGGTTACACCTACTTGTTCAACACTATACTTGGATTCTGCCCTTCTAAAAGGAACATCCGCTCTAACAATTCCATCGCCGTCTACCAAAACGACCGGAAATGTTTCAAAAAAAGTGGGCATACGCCGTACAAAAAGCTCACGCCCTTCTTTATCTCTAAAGATAGGGTGTCCTAACCAACCAACCGCTATTCCATCTCCGTTATCCATTGAGCCTGCCCTGAATAATCCTCCTTTTGCCGGATTATTGCCGATATAATCATAAAAAGCTAATTTTTCAGGAATTTTAGACCAGGCTTCTGATAAACTTTGATTTTCTGCTAGCCCGGCGCTAACTCTTCGATATATCTCTTGCTGGAAGTAACCCTGATCCCATTGATAACGAGTGGGCCCAAATAATTCGATGGGGGTAGTTGCTGAACCATACCACATAGTTCCAGCAACTACAAAAGCTGCAAAAAAGACAGCCGCGATACTACTGGAGAGTACGGTTTCAATATTTCCCATACGTAATCCTTTGTATAGACGTTGTGGCGGTCGAACGCTAAGATGGAATAGACCCGCCAATATGCCCAATGTACCTGCTGCAATATGATGAGAAGCTATTCCTCCCGGAACAAAAGGATCAAAACCTTCCACGCCCCACGACGGATTTACAGGTTGCACTTTTCCCGTCAGTCCATAAGGATCAGACACCCATATTCCAGGACCGTACAGGCCTGTTACATGAAATGCACCAAAACCAAAGCAAGCCACCCCGGAGAGAAATAAATGAATTCCAAAGATCTTAGGCAAATCTAAAGAAGGTTTTCCTGTACGTTCATCAGAAAATATTTCTAGATCCCAATAGACCCAATGCCAGATAGCTGCCAAAAAGCATAAGCCAGAAAACACAATATGTGCCCCAGCTACACCTTCGTAACTCCAAATCCCTGGATTCGTTACAGTCCCTCCTGTGATACTCCAACCCCCCCACGAATTGGTTATTCCTAAACGAGTCATGAAGGGTATAACGAACATACCCTGTCTCCACATTGGATCAAGAACGGGGTCAGAAGGATCAAAAACTGCTAATTCATAGAGAGCCATTGAGCCCGCCCAACCAGCAACCAGAGCTGTATGCATTATATGAACGGAAAGCAACCGGCCGGGATCATTCAATACAACGGTATGAACACGATACCAAGGCAAACCCATGTAAAATACCCCTTTATCAAAGAAAAATAAACACTACGTAACTTTATTGCATTGGAATATACTATGACTATCCTACGGACTTCCCCCGTTTAGTGGATTATTTCCTAACAAGGGTTTTTTATTCTATTCTGTTCGAAATAATGAAAGAATTCTGTTCGTAAGAACAAAGAGAAGCAGATTTATTCTATACTCGATACGTACCAATACGCAATGGTGGATTGATACCACTTTCTATGAGTAAATGTGTTCATCCTAATTTATCATTAGAGGGTCCTATTCGTAAAAAATTTCCTTTATTTTTTTGTCTTTCTTTCTGAATTTTTCTAATCTATGGATAAAATAAATAGGATAAAGATACTATTCTAAAATTAGAAAGGCAATAAAACCGCATTGTTACGTTTCCACATCAAAGTGAAATAGAGTATTTAGTTCTTTTTTCTTTCAATTTATGCCTATTGGTGTTCCAAAAGTACCTTTCCGAAGTCCTGGAGAGGAAGATGCATCTTGGGTTGACGTATAGTGCGACTTGTCAGATATATTGGGTCATATGGAATTTCCCCGTTCTCTCCCCCGATCGAGATATCCTCTGTTTCGCCCAAGAAGGAGAAATGGAATCATCCATACATTGGAGCGTGAAGTGCAATTAGATGCATTGTTTGGGGGAATTCATAGTACTATTATCAATTAGAATAATTTATGGTTGGCTTTGGTTGGACTAAAAAATGAAGTATCCAGGCTCCGTTTAGAAAAAACCCAATTGGTAATATATCTAGGATTACTACGTGTATCCTAAAGGATTCCTTTGTAAATTCATAACAAAAAGAAATGGTGGTGAGAAGATTTGTCCTATATGTGCAAATCAAAATGGGGCAGATCTTTACCCGGAGTAGAGCATAAACCTAAAAAGATGAAAGAGACCCATTTAGGAACAAGAAAATACCGTCGTGATTTGGATTGAATCTCGACGAAACAATACATCAATGAAAAGTGAATTCAATAAGTTTTTCTATTATTTATTATTATTCTAAATTTAAATTATAAAGAAGAAATCAAAATTCGTCTTTATTGAAAAATCGAAGAAAAAGCCCTTTCGTTAAAAGTCCGAAAACCCTGCTATGAAAAAGAATAGGAAAAAAGAAAGAGGACTGGAATCTATACATTGATTCTTTTTTTCGCTATTTTTTTTGAACCGTATGCACCAAAAGGTGCATGTACGGTTCCTAAGGGATACAATTTTACCCTACTCAACCGACTTTATCGAGAAAGATTACTTTTTTTAGGCCAAGAAGTGGATAGCGAGATCTCGAATCAACTTATTGGTCTTATGGTATATCTCAGTATCGAGGATGATACCAAAGATCTGTATTTGTTTATAAACTCTCCTGGCGGATGGGTAATACCCGGGGTAGCTATTTACGATACTATGCAATTTGTGCGACCAGAGGTCCATACAATATGCATGGGATTAGCCGCGTCCATGGGATCTTTTATCCTGGTTGGAGGAGAAATTACCAAACGTCTAGCATTCCCTCACGCTTGGCGCCAATGGGGTTTTTTTATTTGAGAGAAAAAAGAAAACTATGCCTTCGCCATATGAATATTAAGTAATAATAGCATGGCACTTCGAATTCGATATGAAAATTTTTTGTATTGTTTTTTTTTTCAAAAGATTCGATTATGTATCGAGAGAGTAGTATGAGATAAAAGATATTTCCGATTTTATCTTATTTATCGGAAGTCCAATTTAGCGTTACAAACTTGGTTGTTTTCACACCGAAGGGCTCTTAACAATATTTTAACAATATTTAAGTTATAAAAAAAAGAGTGAAAAAACCAAAACTTTCCCTTTTTGCTTGGATCAAAAAGAAACTTTGGGATTGCTGAATCAAAGAAAAAAAAAAAAAGAATCCATTTGAAAATAGAAAGCAACGGAGCCATCATAGTATTTTTGAACTCCTCCGAAGGGAAGGGTGGCAATTTGATCATTTACTCGTCTGGGGCTGATAGATTCGATTTTTATCTGGAAAGTAAGGGTCAATTCGATTGTATAGCCGTATGCAATGCACAAAAGACGATGCCCGTACGGTTGTTCAATTCTATCTTTTTTTCTTATTATTCTTTTTACGCCTTTTCTGTTCCTTTCATCACATTAGATAGAGAAACCTTCTATCATCAGGGTAATGATCCATCAACCCGCTAGTTCTTTTTATGAGGCGCAGACGGGAGAATTTATCCTGGAAGCGGAAGAACTGCTCAAACTCCGCGAAACCCTCACAAGGGTTTATGTACAAAGGACGGGCAAACCATTATGGGTTGTATCTGAAGACATGGAAAGAGACGTTTTTATGTCAGCAACAGAAGCCCAAGCTTATGGAATTGTTGATCTTGTAGCAGTTGAATGAAAAAAAAAGGAATCCGCGATTTAATATTTTAGCTCCGAGTTTAACTATTTTATTTAAAGAAACTAAAAAAAAAATTCATAATCATCCGGTTAGGATCAATCTAAACCAGCCCATTATGTATATGATTCAACATGCCAACTATTAAACAACTTATTAGAAATACAAGACAGCCCATTCGAAATGTCACAAAATCCCCCGCTCTTGGGGGATGCCCTCAGCGTCGAGGAACATGTACTAGGGTGTATGTGCGACTCGTTTAGATCATGAGCTTATACAAAAAAGAAAGAAGCCGCTTCCAGTATGAATGATTAGTCCAGTGAATAGGATAGAATGGAAGAAGGAACTCTATTTACTATCTACTTAACTATCTAAAAATAAGCAAATTGATCCCTCTATTGTGTATAAAATTTATGGTTTCCACTGGTGCAAACCCAATCGCCTGAATTTAAGATGAGAAAAAATTCTCCATTGGTAGCAAACCGTTATCCATTAAGCGGAGGAAATCTTATTGAAATTCAAAAAAAAACATAAAAATGAAGTTATCGCTCGGTCAAGAACGGACTACGAGGGTCAGCTGCCCAGCTAAATTTCAGAATTAAATACCGTTACTGTATAGGCGGATCTTATTGTGAAAGACCTCTTACTGGATAATTCATAAGTAGAGCCAAAGAGTGTGATGTGAACTATACAAGTTGCCAATAACATTGATGAAATATTAAATGAAGTGAAGTAAAAGCTCCGGTGTATAGAGAAGACCTCGCCGTTTAAGAAGTAACCATAGAAACGATGAAACCCACTATGTCTTTATCGATTTTATTTTGTGAAAATCCCTAAAAAAGAAAAAATCGTGGTCGGGGAGGTTATAGTAGCCAAAGCCATGGGAATTTGTATTTTATACATTGGACAAATCCGTTTGGTTATTAATAGACTAGGGCGGGTAAAAGAATAACTGAAAGAAAGGAAATCAATTAGTTATTTGTCAAAATTGGATTTAATTTATTCAATGACCAGAATTAAACGCGGATATATAGCCCGGAAGCGTAGAACAAAAATTCGTTTATTTGCATCAAGTTTTCGGGGGTCTCATTCAAGACTTACTCGAACTATTACGCAACAGAAAATAAGAGCTTTGGTTTCGGCTCATCGGGATAGGGATAAGCAAAAGATCCATTTTCGTCGTTTGTGGATCACTCGTATAAACGCAGTAATTCGGGAAGGGAGAGTATTCTATAGTTATAGTAAATTAATACATGATCTATACAAGAAGCAGTTGCTTCTTAATCGTAAAATACTGGCCCAAATCGCTATATCAAATAGAAATTGTCTTTATATGATTTCCAACGAAATCAGAAAAAAAGTAGATTGGAAAGAATACGCCGGAATAATTTAAATGAAGTTCCCCGGAGAATGAACTCCGGGAAGGTGGGTTCCAAATTCCTATGAGAAAATATGCTAAAGTAGTCAAAATGAATGAACACGTTCACTAAAAAAAATATTTTTTTGCGGTTCGTTTTTTTTTTTTTTCTTACGACACGATAATAAAATCTGGATTCTCTAATTTGTCAAACAAAACACCAATACGCGTTTGAGTTCGGAAAGAATAAGCCTATGTATTTCTGGTTCTAAGACCAGTCGTTCTGGTGGTCGACTCTATTCTTTCAAATTGTTTCTCATTATTGAGAAAAGGTAACAAAGATAAAATACGAGCTTGTTTTATAGCAATAGTAATTAATCGTTGTTGTTTTAAGGTCAACCTATTCATTCGTCTAGATAAAATTTTTCCTTGTTCACTAATAAATCGACTAATTAAACTCATGTTTCTATAATCAATTCGATCCCCCGATTGAATCGGGGGCAAACGCCTACGAAAAGATCGCTTGGATTTCAGAAAAGATCGCTTGGATTTATCCATGGTTTGTTTGTTTAGTTTATTTCTTATCCCGAAAATCCTATTTCTTAATTGTCATTTTTTTTTTTACTCCAATTTTTTATTTAAATGAAACATCTTCTATTTAGATTTCAATATGTTCTATATAAAAACTGTATAATATCACTTCCTTTCAAGGATAAGACATGCTTGGTTCGACCTATTTCTTTATTTCCACATGAATCATATGTTTGTAACAATAGGGACAGAATTTTCTCAATTCTAATCGATTAGGCATATTGTGCCGGTTTTTTTGAGTAATATATCTGGAAATGCCCGTTGATACCTTCTTAACACCGTTTTGGATACAACTAGTACATTCCAAAATCACCGTTACCCGCGCATCTTTCCTCTTAGCCATGAACCTCCTTTGTATTTTTGATTTACTCAACTCTTCTATTTTGATTCGAAATGAAGAAAAAGAAAGGAAGGAAAAAATATAAGTTACTAACTTGAAATCCAACTCTAAAAGATCAAAATCAATAAAGTAATATCAAAGCTATAGTAAATAATAATAAGTAAGACAATGATTTCGAAACTCTATTTAAACCCGAAGGACGTCAGTTAAAGATCTTATATTCTTGCCCTATACCCCCATTTTCCTACTCTACCTCCCGTGCCTCTATTATTTATTATTAATTATTAATATTGATTTAATGATTTAATTCGAATTTAAACCTGAGTCTCGCAGACGTTTTTTATTCTTTCTCTTTCGTCCCTTATTCTAAAAATTAGAAAAAAAAAAGGGAAAAAAGAGAAAAGGAGGAGGTGGATTAGTCACAGATTTTGGATTGTATCTCTAAACCTTCTTCATTCTTTCCAATGTCAATAACTAGAATGAAAAAAAAGGGAATGTCAACGCATCCGGGAAAAAACGATTAATCTCTATCAATAGACCTGCTAAAGCCCCGAACCATAGTGTACTTAGTACTGGGGCCACGGAGAGATATGTTTTTAGATCTCGCATTGAAAAACCTCCTTGTTTTATTTATTGTAATACATTTATTTATTGTAATACATAAGGATAATGCATGTATGATCAGATGCATAGGCCACTTATAGTTGTACACGGAATCCTCAATTCCAATTTAAATGTACAACGCTCTATAAGATTTTCCCCTTCTTATTATATGTTAAATGAGACCAAAAAGACGAAATGGGCAGAAAAATTGTGTTTCTCAATGCAGGAAATAGGGGTGTGGAAAACAAGACAGGAATTCTCTACAATGACACTGTAGAACAATTTAATTTAAGGGATGTGGCGCAGCTTGGTAGCGCGTTTGTTTTGGGTACAAAATGTCACGGGTTCAAATCCTGTCATCCCTACCTATTACTGCTCCTTTGAGCAGTAACGAGGAATCAATTGAGATCGATTCAAATCGTACGGAATCATTCATTTTTATGAAACTATAGAATATATGCATATAAAATAGAAAATAAAATGGATTCAAAAGAATCCTTTTGTTTATATTTACATTCTTTTCTATTCTTATAAGAAAGCGCTCTTAGTTCAGTTCGGTAGAACGTGGGTCTCCAAAACCCGATGTCGTAGGTTCAAATCCTACAGAGCGTGATTTTTTCTTCATGGATCCGAACTAGATTCAGCAGTCACTTGCACAACAATTTGAATTTGCCCTCCTAAAGAAATGTTAATTAAATTAATCAAAGGTCCAACTGATCACCACGCCTGTATTGTAAATATGCAGTTACGAATAATCCAGCCAAAGTAATAGGAATTAGACCTAACACGATTCCAAATAGAAAAACTTCAATCATTTCCATTTTTTGAAAAGGAGAAAAAAAAGAGGTAATATCTATACCTAAATATTAATCCGAATTGACGCAAATCTCAATGACCAAAAATTGACAATTGACGTGGTAAGTAACTTTAGAATACATGGAATTTCACAGAAGGATTTCCTTTCTGAATTGTTTCTTTGAAATAGCAATTTTAAATAAGTCGTATCTTGGTCAGACCAATAAATAGAGCTGAAGTTATAGTTAAAGCTACTAGGAGAAAACCGAAATAACTAGTTATAGTAAGCATAAAGGGGCTAAATGAAATAGGTTCCTTTTATACATATGTTTCTAAAGCATTTACCTAAGTTTGCATTTTTGTAAAATAGGAAGATATACAAAAAGACCAATTGAACGAAAAAGTTCAATTGAAAGTTTTTGATTCATCTATCATTATAGATGGCACGAACGAAGAAAAAGTGACGGGCATATAAAATGAAACGGATTCATCATTTCTAACATCTAGCCATCTCGCGATTCTTATCAGCCGAGTCTTTGAGCATAAATTAATAATACGAACTGAATCGTGTAACTTCATTCATAAATGAAACTCTTTTTGAATTATTATTTGTAAATTCCATTTTTTTGGAATACTCTTTTTTGTTCGATATTTTCAAATAAAGTCTCATCCTTGTAGCTAGATCAAGATTTGGATTGAGATCCAATACAACAATTCATTCCAACCATGGATTCCAATTATTTTACTCTTTCTTCGCTTTCTTTCCTCGAATAGGATCTACTACTCGTATTTGTTACTGGACGATTAACCAATTCCTTAAAATGAAAAAAGGGGGGTTCCAACA